TACTAGCTAGTAGCGAGTCAAGCAAATAAAAGTCTTTACTCCGATTAGACTCTGGCAATGCCATAAGAACAACAAAGAATGATGGATTTGCTTATCTTAGCTTTTCGGTACTCCAAAGAGACCGTTGTTTCCATTTGTTTCTATTGAGACTACTGGGAGTGAGTAAAGTACATCCTTATTTTTGTTTTTTAGCTATTTCGCATTAATACAAACAATGACAAGCAACGTTTTACCTACTCCTAACAGTCAAAGCGAGTCCTTAGAATAAAAAAAGATATGGATCTCCTCAGGTAGGATTTGAACCTACGACCAATCGGTTAACAGCCGACCGCTCTACCACTGAGCTACTGAGGAACAATGCGGAAGGTTCGATTCTATATACATTCAAAGACTCTTGTTCTTTGAACCGACCTATGACCAGTGCATGCATGAACCGCTGAAAAACTCAAAGCTTCATAACTTTGGGAACTTTGCGTGCACTCTACCCTCTATTATACGGAAAAAAGGTAACGATAGCAATCCCTTCGCCTCCCCCGGGAGAGCGGGGAAGAGGTAACGATAGCAATCCCTTTGCCTCCCCGGTGGGTGGGAGGAAGCGGTCAACCATCACCATGATCTTCTCCTCCACCGTCCCTCCAAGATGCATATCGATTGATTTCCACTCCATCCCATACCTGCAAAAGAAAAAGGGCCTATTTTTATTCTAAAAGCTAGCAGGTAATGGTAGGATGGTCGTCTCAACATCCTTTACCTATTATCTTTCCGACTCTTCTCCATTAAGTCAAAAAATAAGTAAAATAAGCACTTGGAACTGCTATTAAGTCACATAATTCTTTCTTTTAAATCAAGTAGGAGAAGGTCCCCCGTCGGTCCTTTCACCTCTCTTCTTACTCTATGCTGTATAGCCTTCGGATCATAGGCTGGTCGAATGCTAGAAGAATACGTAAGATTCTATCTAATCTGCCCCCCGTGGGTTCTGGTGTGGATGAAGCGGTAAGGTAGTGGGAAGTTGGGAAGTGAGGGAAATAAATCCCTATTTTTTATTTATTTTTGTTCCTCCCTTCCCGGGAGGTTCAACCAAGGGGGAAAAACAAATCTTAAGGAAAAAAATCATGTTTATAATTTATTACTACTAATAATAAGATGATTATACCGGATATGAATCCAAATAAATAGTAGGATATTCTTCCTCCTTCTCCGTATCTTGATCCTTCTCCACCGAACGAACCTGAAATACCGACGCCATTGACAATTCCATCGATGATCCATTGATCAAAAAAAGAAATTATTTTAGCTAATATTCGTGTACCTTTGATAAACACTATATTGTAATATCCATCTATATAACCTCGGGAATATGACCAATTATATAGAAGACTTGAAAAATGACCTAAAATTCCTTCTAATTGAAGATCAGTTTTTTGCCGTAGGTCCCGCGGAAAAAAAGGAATAGGTCCATACGGAATGGAAGCAGTAAATATTCCCAGAGATGCTGTACCAACTGAAATAGTTGCATTTGCTATAAATTCTAATAACCATTTTTCATAATTTATTTGATTAGAAAGACTCAATGATGGATCTAGCCAATGAGATAATAAATCGGGACCCATTTCTTCTTGATAAAAAGGAACTCCTATAAATCCAACCAACAAAGTAGGTATTGTTAATATAAGTAAAGGAAATAACATTGTATTATCTGATTCTTTAGGAAGCGGAGAATATTCCTCTCGAGAAGATTGAGTTAAAACAGAATTCTTTACATTTTTGTCACTAAATTCTTGAATATTTTCTGAAGGGTCAAATGATTCTATCCTATTCTGCGCAAGCGGCAATGCAGAATCCGTTTGTTTTTTACTAGATGTTCCAAATCGTAAATTTTCCCATGGAGAGACATAAGAAGAAATGAAATTTTTGGAGGCACGAAAATCTCCTTCGAGAGTAAGGAAATACATACGAAACATATAAAATCCAGTTAATCCTGCTGTGAACCGGGCTATCCATCCAAGAATAGGAAAGTATAACCAACTATCAGCAATAATTTCATCTTTAGACCAGAAACAAGCGAGAGGTGGAATACCACAAAGAGAAAGTGTACCTAAAAGAAAAGTGGTTCCTGTGATTGGCACATATTTTCTCAAACCACCCATAAGAGCTATATTTTGGCTTTTGTCGGGACAATATCCAACAATAGGTTCCATGGAATGAATTACTGATCCAGATCCGGGAGATGATAAAGCCTTAGGATAAGCATGTGTAATAAGATGAAACGAAGCGGCTCGATAGGAACCTATACCCAGAGCTAGCATCATATAACCTAATTGAGACATAGTAGAATAAGCTAAAACTCTTTTAAGATCTTTTTGAGCAAGAGCTACAGTAGCTCCTAATGAAGCTGTTACTCCACCTACCCAGGAAATTGAACTCATCACGAGAGGTAAAGTTTTTAAAAGCGGGAACATTCGAGCCACGAGAAAAATTCCTGCAGCTACCATAGTAGCAGCATGAATAGGAGCTGAAATAGGAGTAGGTCCTTCCATTGCATCAGGCAACCATACATGGAGTGGAAATTGTGCAGATTTAGCTACTGGACCCAGAGGGAAAAGAAGAGCACAAGGAGTAGCAAGAAGTAAACTAACCTCATGATTAGCAAGCGACTCATTAAATCGTTCAAATAAATCCTCGAATTTGAAACTACCTGTTATCCAATAAAAACCTGAAGTTCCTAATAATAATCCAAAATCTCCCACACGATTAGTTATAAAAGCTTTTTGACAAGCATTAGCTGCACTTGGTCGGGTGAACCAGAAACCTATTAATAAATAGGAGCACATTCCTACTAATTCCCGAAAAATATAAATTTGTATCAAATTGGGGCTGATAACTAGTCCTAGCATAGAAGCAGTGGAGAGACTAAGATAAGCAAAAAACCTGACATATCCTTGGTCATGGGACATGTAACTATCACTGTGAATCATAACCGTAACTCCTATAGTAGTAACTAATACTAGCATAATAGAAGTGAGTGGATCAATTGGATAACCTACTTCTAGAGTAACATCCTGATCGGGAATCCAAGACCAGAAATACCGATAGGTGGGACTACCAGCAATTTGTTGCCAAGAAAGGTCGAAAGAAAGAAACATAGCTATGCTTAGCAGTAAGGTACTAATAATGGCATATGTACGACGAAGACTCTTGGTTGCCTTCGGGAAAAAGAATAATCCCAATCCTAATATAATAGAAGATACAAGTGGAAGTACAGGTATGATCCAACAATATTTATATATTGATTCCATACAAAAATTTCCTATAAATATAACTAATTTTATAATCTATAGTATTGGTAAGTACAATAAAACAAACAATATTAATATATTAAATTTGATAAATCATTAATTGTGTAAATACAAATGTAATTAAAAAATATTGCTATAATTTGTTCTAATAATTAATGGGAATTCAACTTTTTTTATTAATTAAATTAGGAATAATATTTAAAACAAAAATAAATTATTTTTTATTCATAGCAAGACTTGACAATAGATAAAACAATGGAAAATACTTGTTTTATTATAGTTATTTGCCAATCCTACTTTTTTTATAATATAACTTTTATTTATAAAATACATTTTATAATGAATGCATATGCAGTAATTGAAACTGGGGGTAAACAACTCCGAGTAGAACCAGGAAGATTTTATGATGTTCGTCACTTCGCAACGCTAAACCCGGAAAATTTAGGCCCTAATTCCAAAATATTGATTTATCGAGTATTAATGATTTGTGATGAATCTACAATAAATATTGGACATCCTTGGTTAAAAGGTGCAATTATTAAAGGGAGGATTTTACATTCCCATCTCAATAACAAAATTACTGTTTATAGGATGCATTCCAAAAAGAAAACACGACGTAAATTAGGGCATCGACAAAAATTAATTCGATTTGTCGTGGATTCTATACGTTCGGATGTTAAAAATCTGTAAAAAAAAATTAGTATTTTTACCTTGAATTCAAAAAATTATAACCAATTTTAGTATTTTTCAAAGATGGTCACCCTAGAAGTTGATAAAAAAAACCATAGATATATGTTTTTACACCAGTATTTTAAGCTTGAGAAACATATGGCAGTACCAAAAAAACGTACTTCTAAATCGAAAAAGAAAACACGTAAAGCTTTATGGACAGCAAAGACTAAAAAGGCTGCAGTAAAAGCTTTTTCACAAGCTCGATCTGTTTTGACTGGTCGACCCAGTAGTTTTTACTATGCAGCAAATAATGATATTTATAAAAAATAATAATATTTATAAATAAAGTGTATTCACAAGCTAGTATTTTGAGTAAATAACTATTACCATAGTAATTGTTTGTACTTAAATCATAAAAGCAAATGCCACTTTTTTCTTCATAGTATAACCATGAATATTATCTAAATACTAAGTTAGGTTAGTATAAAAACTACTTGGTCCACCATACAAAGTTTATCTATTCTAGATAAAATTATAGCATATTTTACTTACTTCCCAATAATAGTCAACAAGCATAGTTTTGGTTCATTCTTAAAAAAAATATGGTTAAATTATTCCAGTATCATTTGATGCTCCAGCCAATCATTACATTGTTTCAGCTTTTACTGTCTACTTCTCAGGATTAGAAACAAATTGTTAATTAAAATTAAGAACAATTTAATGATTAAAAAGATACTCTAGGTTCTATAAAAAACAAGTTCTTGTCCTATAATTTCCAAATGTATTCATCTCCACTATTATTGGTAAATTTTAATTATGCGGGCAAATTTTAGAAATTTAAATGAGGAGGCTATTCAGAATAAAAAAAAATTATGGAAAGGTAATTCAATATAAAAATGTTGATTCAAATCTTTTTTAAATATAATATTATGATGGTGGAAAAAAATAGTTTAATAAAATTAAATTTTATTAAACTATATGACAATTTTGATAAAAATCATTTTTTTTTGAAAAATCTGAGAAATATTAGATATAAAATCCTTCCATACTTTTTATTATTTTACAAAAATTGAATAAATTATTTTTATATCAGATTAAAAAGTTTTCAATTTAGTAACATAATATAAAATAATTATTAATTTTTTTTTTTTTTGTCTCGGAGCAGTGGGATTTGAACCCACGACCTCCATCACCCCAAGATGGTACGCTACCCAGCTGCGCTATGCTCCGTTGCAATGAAATAAATTATTAATTTTTTTTTTCATAAATTAATATAAATTGACTTTGCATTAATTCTCAATTTTATTAAAAATTTCGTTAAAAATTAAATTGACATTTTAACCTCATTTATATTATTATTCATTTTGATGGGCCGCCATGGTGAAATTGGTATACACGCTGCTCTTAGGAAGCAGTGCTTGAGCATCTCGGTTCGAATCCGAGTGGCGGTACTTCTTTATGCATGTAAAGATATAAAATATATATATTGTGGATAAACTTACTTATAAAAATCCATTAGAATATCCTATTCTAATTCCAAGATTAAAAAATTATCTCTACCTATTACTAATTTGTGGGATAGAATATAATTTTTTTAATAAAAAAAATTATTCTTATTAGTTGATTTCGCATCAGAATGAATTTAAAGATTAATTTAATTATGATGGTACTTATAAATCTAGAACATATATTAGCTCATACATCTTTTTTTATTCTATTTTTTGCAACTCTTTCTTATTGGGGAACTTTGGTTTTTGCAAAGAACAATAAATTGATTAGTTTAGGTCAAATAAGCATGATAATTGCTTTTATTTGTATTACAGGATTCTTAATTACTCGTTGGTCTTACTCTGGGCATTTGCCATTTAGTAATTTATATGAGTCATTCATGTTTTTTTCATGGAGTTTATGCTTGATTCATATAATTGTAGAAAATAAAAGCAAAATTAATTGGTTGGGTACAATTACTGTACCAAGTGCTATGTTAACCCATGGTTTTGCTACTTTAGGTATTCCCAGAGATATGCAACAATCCACAGTCTTAGTACCTGCTTTACAATCTCATTGGTTAATGATGCATGTAAGTATGATGATGCTTAGTTATGCAACTCCTTTGTGTGGATCCTTATTAGCAATAGCTTTTCCAGTAATTGCATCGAAAAAAAATATGGAGATTCCATTATTAGGTACTAATACAAAGCCATATTTTTGGTTTTTTAGTCTTAAGGAGAATGATAAACAAAAAGAAAGTTTTTTATCAAATACTTATGCTCCATTATCTATTAATTATAGTAAGACCCAGTTAACTCAACAATTAGATCATTGGAGTTATCGAATTATTAGTCTAGGCTTTCCTCTTTCAACTATAGGTATTCTTTCCGGAGCAGTTTGGGCTAATGAAGCATGGGGATCTCATTGGAACTGGGATCCCAAAGAAACTTGGGCTTTGGTTACTTGGCTCGCATTCGCAATTCATCTGCATACTAGAATAACTAAAGGCTGGCAGGGTAAAAAACCAGCAATTGTAGCTTCTTCAGGATTTTCCATAATTTGGATCTGTCACTTAGGCGTTAACTCATTAGGAAAAGGTTTGCACAGTTATGGATGGTTAATCCGGGATATTATTCAGAATCAACTAGATATTATTATCAAAATATTTTTTTTTTAATTCTATGGAAATATTTTTTCTCTTTTTTTCATCAAATATTTCCATAGAATTTTAATATTTTAAATGACTTCATTTACTACTTAATTCTAATAATAATTTAGAATAGTGAGAATAAAAATTAAAACTATAATTATACAATTATACAATTATACTAATAAAATTATACAATTATACTAATTATACTAATAACAAGGTTTTAATTATGCCTGTTATTCTCAAAATTTGTGAGACAAAATGAATTCTACTTTACTATTGCATAAAAATAAAATTAGATTGGGATACAAACCTATGCCTATTGTAGGCAATAATAAGCAAATTGAAATAAAATTTTCTCGTGGTCCGGAATCCATAGCATGAGAAATTGAAAAGTTAGAAACTTTATAAAAATATCCATAAAACATTTGACGTAACATGGATAACAAGTAAATAGGAGTTAAGATTATTCCAATTGCTTCTACTATAGTTATAATTATTTTGAAAGGAAGAGAATAGTTTTTACCACTAACTATTCCGGGAAACACCATTGACTCTGCTACAAAACCACTTGTACCCGGTAATGCAAGGGATGCCATTGAAAAACTACTAAACATGGTAAATGTTTTAGGCATTGAAGTACCTATTCCTCCCATTTGGTCGAGGAAAGGGGTACGTATCCTATCATAACTTGTTCCTGCCAGGAAGAATGACGCAGCACCAATTAATCCGTGAGAAAGCATTTGTAAAATAGCTCCGTTTAAACCTATATTTGTAGCAGAACCAATTCCAATAAGTACAAAACCCATATGAGATATTGATGAATAAGCAATTCTTCTCTTTAAATTACGTTGACTTGAAGAGATTGAAGCTGCATAAACGATTTGAAAAGCTCCTATTATTACTAACCACGGAGCAAATATAGAATGAGCATGCGGTAGTAATTCCATATTGATCCGAATCAATCCATACCCTCCCATTTTTAGAAGTATTCCAGCCAAAAGCATACATGTACTATAATGTGCTTCGCCATGAGTGTCTGGTAACCAAGTGTGTAAGGGAAAGATTGGTAATTTTACAGCATAAGCTACGAAAAAGCTTAGATATAAAAATATTTCTAATGCTATAGGATAGGATCTATTAGCTAAATTTTGAAAATCCAATGTAGGCTCATCGAATCCGTGAAGACCTATAGTTAAAGCTCCTATTAGGAGAGGGATAGAACCACCAGCAGTGTACAAAATAAATTTTGTAGCTGCATATAGACGTCTCTTCCCCCCCCACATAGATAAAAGTAAATAAATAGGAATCAATTCCAACTCCCACATGAGAAAGAAAAGTAAAATATCTTGAGAAGTAAATAATCCTACTTGGCCACTGTACATTGCTAACATTGAAGAGTAAAATAATCGTGGACTTCGAGTAACTGGCCAAGCTGCTAAAGTAGCTAAAGTAGTGACAAATCCTGTCAATAGGGTAAGCCCAATGGAAAATCCATCAATTCCTAATCTCCAATGAAAATCAATAATATTTATCCAGTTATAATCTTCTCTTAATTGAATGAATGGATTGTAAATATCAAAATGGTAACAGAATGTATGGGTTATTAAAAGGAACTCCAACAAGCAAATGCCCAAAGTGTACCATCGAATAATTTTATTTCCCCCATTGGGGGGGGGAAGTAATGGAATTAATAAACCTGCAGATATAGGCAAAAGAACAATTATGGTTAGCCATGGATAGTTGCTCGTAGTAAAGGTAGAAAGTACTATTGCATGATGGAAAAACCCATATTCAAAAGTTGAGTATGTTCAGAAGTTAAATATGAGTTTTTACAAAATGAGTATAAAATTATATTGAATAGGTAAAAAATTTTTCCAGGAAAAAAAAAAATACAACAATTTTTTTGAAGTATACCGGTTAGTAGGCTAGACCCATACTGCGAGTTGTTTCGGATCCCAGATAAACACGTATACTCAAAAAATCTGTTGGACAGGCAGATTCACATCTTTTACAACCTACACAGTCTTCTGTTCTAGGAGCAGAAGCAATTTGATTAGCTTTACATCCATCCCAAGGTATCATTTCTAATACATCGGTGGGACAAGCTCTAACGCACTGGGTACAACCAATACAAGTATCATAAATTCTTACTGAATGTGCCATTGGATTAATTAACTTCCACTGATTAAGTATAAAAAGCCTTAGATTGAATAGGATCCTATAATATATTACCAATGGCAATATTTCATGGGTAATTTTTTATTGATAAACCTAATAAATAACTATCTTTCTATTTTTTAATAGAAGGAAAAAAAAGTTTTATAATTAAATTTTGATTAGTCTGATCAATAGTTTTAACTAGTAACAGATAAAATTAATCAATTTTTTTATAAAACAATCTTTTTTTTTTTTTTAATCAAAATAACATATTGTATATTTTTATATACAATATAATATTTATGAATAACTATTTATATTTATCCTTATTAAATGAGTTATACCTCTGTTACCATTTCAACAAATTAAATTGATCGATACGAATTGATTCTCTATTACGGTAGATTGCTAAAACAATGGCTGATCCTATTGCTGCTTCAGCGGCTGCAACAGCTATAACAAAAACGGAAAGAATTTCCCCTTTTATTTTTTGAATGTCCAAATAATTGGAAAATGTTACAAAATTAACATTAACTGCATTGAAAATTAACTCAAGGCACATAAGTGCTCGAACCATGTTTCGACTCGTGATCAATCCGTAGATACCGATGCAAAACAGAAAAGCACCTAAAAGAAGTGCATGTCCAAACATAATGAATTAACTCCTAATATAACTTAAGTTATATCTTTAGTATAAACAAAAGTTATACAAAAGTATAAAAAAAGTTATACAAAGTTTTTAACTCTAGTATTTATCAAAAAGGAAAATCATCTTTGGTCTTTAATGCTTCACTCTCTTCAGCTTCAACTGTTTCTTCTCGACGAGCCATAGTAATAGCTCCTACTAGAGCAATTAAAAGAATTATAGAAAGCAGTTCGAATGGAAGCGTAGAATCAGTTAATAAATGAAATCCAATACGTTGAACGTTATCTGTTAAAAGTTCTTCCTCCACAATCTTGTTCGACAATACAATTAAAGATATTTTGGACCATGGTGTATTCAGAATTGCAGCAATTATTGAAAGAAAAAGAGTTATACAAAGTGCTAAAGCAGTACCATCTCCTACAGTCCAATATTTAAAAAAACGAAAATACTGTGACTTGTTTATCAACATAACAGCAAAAACAATTAAAACATTTATGGTTCCTACATAAATTAGAATTTGTACAGCAGCTACGAAATCCGCATTCAATAAGATATATAGGAAGGATATACAGATAAGAACCCACCCTAAAAGAAAAGCAGAATATACTATATTTGTGAATAAAACTACTCCTAAACTTCCTAGAATGACACCTAACTCTATAAGAAGCAGAATAGCCTTATAAAAGAATTCGGGTAAATTAATTACGCTCACAATAAAATATAGTCCTCTTTATCACAAATTTATTAACTAACTTAAACAAGGAATTACCTTATTTTCGTATATTTCTTATCCTACATATAAAAGATACAAAATGAGAGTTATATACATTACTATATCAAAAGTTGATTAAATCATAATTTTTATTTTTACTTCTTATTATGAACCTAGTGCAAAAAATTGGTAATGTTTTTTGAATCAGAATGTCCATCCATAGTTCCTTTAGGCAATTTAGTTAATCCCAATATAACTCTAATTGTAGAATCTTCCACCACTGATAAGGGCAAACGTCCTAGAGCAATCTGATCATGATTCAATTCATGACGATCATAAGTGGAAAGTTCATACTCTTCAGTCATTGACAAACAATTTGTGGGGCAATACTCGACACAGTTTCCGCAGAATATACAAACTCCAAAATCAATACTGTAACTTGTTAATTGTTTTTTTCTTATGTTTTTCCCGAAATTCCAATCAACAACAGGTAAATTAATTGGACATACACGAACACATACTTCGCAAGCAATACATTTATCAAACTCGAAGTGAATACGTCCACGGAATCGCTCTGATGGAATTAATTTTTCGTAAGGATATTGAACGGTCATAGGTAAACGATTCATGTGATCTAGGGTCACCATAAAACCTTGACCAATGTATTTTGCGGCTTGTATAGTTTGCTGGCCATAAACTTGGAGTCCTTCGACCATAGAAAACATATTAAGTATCCTCGAATGAATTATTTTGTTTGTATCTATCAACCCACCACAAATCAAATAAATCTATACATTAAAAAAAATTACTCAAGTAAATATTTCATGGTGAAGAAAGTTGAAAAGAAGCTGTTGGTAATAGATTACCCAAAGCAACAGGCAGGAGAAATTTCCAACCAAGATCTAGTAGTTGATCCATTCTTACCCTAGGTAGAGTCCATCTCGTTGCGATAGAAATGAACAGAAATAAATAAGCTTTAGCTAATGTAATAATGATTGCTATTGTTATACTAATAACTTCACTAGTTTCATTAATTGAATTCCATCCCAATTGGTCAAATTTTGGTAAAAATAAAAATGGGATGGAAAAATTCCATCCGCCCAAATATAGAACTGTTGCAGATAATGAAGAAGTTAGTAAGTTTGGGTGAGAGGCAACATAAAATAAACCAAATTTAATTCCTGAATACTCAGTCTGATAACCCGCAACCAATTCCTCTTCTGCTTCTGGTAAATCAAAAGGCAATCTTTCACATTCTGCTAGGGAAGAGATAAAAAAAGCTATGAAACCTATGGGTTGACGCCACAAATTCCATCCCCAAAAACCATATTTAGATTGTGCTTCAACTATATCAACTGTACTCAAACTGTTAGATAATTATAGTCGATGTTAACATTACTGTTGACACCTCTATTCCAGAACCGTACATGAAACTTTAGCGTCATACGGCTCCTCAGTGGCTATTGGTAGAGAAAAAAAACTTCAGCAGTCATCATTTATTCTTCCCTACAATAAGTGTTAAACCAATGAAATCCCGTCTGCTCTAGCGGCAAGAGCTTCTGGATTTATCTCAACCTTCACAGTTTATCGTAAGCACTGGCTCGGATTTCTCGATAAAAAAACTAAAATATAATAAGTCTTGTCTTTCTTATAATTTTTTTTGAATTATTATTTATTAGAGAATATTACTGTAAAAAGGATTACTTCGTTCCCAATAGTCATTTTATAGTGGATGGGGATATACTTCAGATTGGGGTTCTAAGGAAGTACTACTTGGTCATCTCTACTAATGCCGAGTCCTTATCCTATTTTTGGAAATATTTAGAAAAAAAGCTATTTTTTGTTCTCCACCAATCTTTTGCGTATTTTAGTGTTCCTAACCATCTACTCTTACTTGATTCGAAGTATGATGATAAAAAATTCATACATCTTATCTTTTGCTCCCCCGCTGCCAGGCTCTGGTAACTTAATTTTATTAACCTGGGGTACACAGTTCTCACTGTATTTTGCATGTTTTCACTCTTGTACGTAGGGGATGGGACTTGATTTTATTGCTGCAAATAAATAAGCTGTTTGATCTCACCCATATGACTATCCAGTTTTTGAGGATAGTAAAAAAAAAAGGACTATCCTTTTAATTGACTTTTTCTTTTATTGAAAAAGGTGAATATTTGGTCAATACTTTAACGAGTCGCACGTAGAGATACTGATAACACACACAAAGCTAAAGGAATTTCATAACTAATAGATTGAGCTGCGGCTCGAAGACCACCTAAAGAAGAATATTTGTTATTTGATCCATATCCCGCCATAAGAAGTCCAAGAGGAGCAATACTTGAAACGGCTATCCAGAAAAAAACACCTATGTTTAGATCAGCCAGAATAATCCCATGTCCAAGGGGGATTACTAAATAACTTAAAAATACTGGTACGACCACCATAACTGGTCCTACATTGAATAGAAAGGAATCCCCCCTAGATGGAATAATATCTTCTTTTGACAGTAGTTTTGCTCCGTCCGCTAATGCTTGAATAATTCCCAAAGGACCAGCGTGTTCAGGTCCAATACGTTGTTGTACCCCTGCGGATATCTTTCTTTCGAGCCATACTATAACTAAAATTCCTATAGTAACTCCTAATGTGTAAATGAGAATGGGGGTGATAATCCAAATAAAGCCGAATAATTCTTTTGGAAATCCTAAATTATAAAATAGATCAATAACTTGTTCTTCAAGATTTTTATTGATCACCATCTTAACGATCAACCTCTCCCATAGTAATATCTATACTACCCAGAATTGTCATAATATCTGCTAGTTTAACTCCTTCCACTAGTTGAGGAAGAATTTGCAAATTTATAAAACCAGGTGGGCGAATTTTCCATCTCCAGGGAAAAGCACTGTCATCTCCCATTAGAAAAATTCCTAATTCTCCTTTAGGAGCTTCTACTCTTATATAATGCTCCTGCTTGGGTAACTTAAAGGTAGGGGAGGGTTTTCTACTGATAAACTGATATTCGAAATCATTCCATTCTGAGTTTTTTCCTCGATTTAGTCGTCGGGCCTCTAAATTTTCATAAGGTCCCCCTGGAATAACCTTTAAAGCTTGTTGAACAATTTTTACGGACTCTTTCGTTTCTCCAATTCGTACCAAATAACGAGCTAATGAATCTCCTTCTTCTTGCCGTTGAATCTGCCAATCCAATTCGTCGTAACATTCATAATGATCGACTTTACGAAGATCCCACTGAATTCCCGAAGCTCGTAGCATAGGACCAGATAATCCCCAATTTATTGCTTCTTCTCCACCAATAGTACCCACTCCCTCGACTCGTTTCAAAAAAATTGGATTGTATGTAATAAGTCTTTCATATTCATCCACTTTTGGTAAAAAATAATTGCAGAAATCTGAACATTTGTCTACCCAACCGTAAGGCAAATCTACAGCTACTCCTCCAATACGAAAATAATTATGCATCATTCGCATGCCGGTGGCAGCTTCAAATAAATCATATATCGTTTCTCTTTCTCTAAAAATGTAAAAGAAAGGGGTTTGCGCACCGATATCAGCCATGAAAGGTCCAAGCCATAACAGGTGAGAAGCTATGCGACTTAACTCTGGCATAATAACTCTTATATAACTAGCTCTTTTAGGTACTTGAATATTAGCCAATTTTTCTGGTGCATTTACAGTTATTGCTTCTGTAAACATAGTGGCTAAGTAATCCCATCGTGTAACATAAGGAAGATATTGGATAATCGTCCTATTCTCTGCGATTTTTTCCATTCCTCTATGCAAATAACCAAGTATAGGTTCACAATTAGTAACATTTTCACCATCTAGAGTAACAATAAGTCGAAGAACACCATGCATTGATGGATGATGAGGACCCATACTTACTATCATGGGATTTTTCTCTGTAGCAAGCACGGTCATACGTCACTCCTCTTCGAATAAAATTATGAATGAATTATAATAGAAAATTTTCACTTATTTTTATTAGTATATAATCACAATAGACGTTTAGCTCAATACTATAAAAATTTTACTGTTTTTGGTATACGAATACCCAATTGATTAATCAATTTTTCGTAACGAAGTATACTTTTTCGACGCAGATAAATTAAGAGACGTTTACGTTTCCCTAAGATTTTCCACAAACCTCTCTGAGATGAATAGTCTTTGCTATGCAATTTCAAATGATAGGTAAGTGTTGAAATTCGATTAGTTAGATTACATACTTGAGATTCAACAGATCCTGCTTGTTCTTCAGAAACCGAGGAGGATAAACGAATGAATGAATCTTTATTTTTAGTCGTAGAAACAGATGCTCCTGGATTGTATTATAAAAAGGAATAACAAAATTTAATTATAGTAATTTAATAGTTTTTTTTTCAAAGAATGGATGAAATAGCAAAGTTTAATATTTAATTTTTTTAAACCAAGCTCTATTCAAAAATTATTACTGAAGAATTAAATAATTTTGTTTATCTTCAGATGAAAGAAATAAATAAAATTCTACTTATTTATATGGAGAAATTTTATTTATTTCTTTTTTAATAATTGGCAAGTAATTTGTAGTAGTAATTTTTTCTTTCAATAATTCAACCTCAGTATCTATAATGCAATTCAATTATTTATAAATATCTATTAAATATCTATCTTGATAATAGTTACAAATAAATATTATTATTTGCAACTAGTGAAAAAAAAGGATGAAATAAAGTATATCAATTTTTTAATCATGGATGGAGGGATACATACAAATTCTTAGCATAGCAAATCGACTCCCATTGTTTGTGTGGAACCAAAACCTATTCATACAAGCCGGATCTTCTAATCGATAACTAGGCCAAAGAAAACGTTTAATTATTTGATTTTTATTTGCAGAATCCCCATCCTGCTCTAACTGTTCATAGCTTTGCCCTTTTATACCAAATCCTCTATCCAATTCTGCATTTCGATTCCCATTCTCCTTCAAATCCGGAGAATTCAAAACTCTCAATTCCATACGGCGCTTTGGAAGTAGAGTATCTTCAAGATTAAAATAACTTGATGAAATAGTTTTTCCTCCATTTTTTACAATTTCTATGCGCGGTATAGATTCATCAAAAATATTTAAATCTAATCTTTTTTTGAATCGATTCTTAAACTTTAGTAAAGTACTTATTGTTTTATACATCAAAATTTGGTCATCAAATACTCGCGGTAAACGAAATTCTAAATTTTGAAATGTTTCGTCCCCACGAGTAGAGAAAACAAGTGCTTCTAAATTTTCGACTATATTAGAAGGAAGTGAAACGAAATTTTCTTGATTTTCCATTATAATTGTCAGAAAAGCTATATCTCTTAGTTTTTTTACAATTCTTTCCAATTCTTTAGATGTTCGCTTCCATTGATAAATAGATTCATAACATTCTCTATCTTCAAGTAATCGTTCATCCTTTAAACTTTTATTATATTTTTCCGCTATAAGAGAAAATTTTGGTATAAGTATTACTTCACTTCCAAAAACCTTTTTTGCTTTCATAAGTTCGGGGAATAGCCACAGTTTCATCTTGAATTCAAAATAAAAATTACTTTTATCATTTTCTTCATTATTGATTGATTGGCATTTACGTATTTTTCGAACACAATTATTAAATATTGTTTGTTCCCCTTTACTCTGCCACATTGGAAATTTTTTAATTTCCCTATTTTTTGCAAAATCAAGATAACTATAAGATAAAAGGTTATACTTGTGTCGTCTATTAAGCTTTATAATTCGTTCCCACGAGGAATATTTCATAAAAGTATGAGGAATATCTTCATCAAAATGATTAGTAAATTCTTCTTCCATTTTCCAGTGCTTTGTCACCTCGTTTTTCCACGTTCGCGGTACAATCTTACACCAAATATGTGAAGGTAATTTACATATATGGAGATATCGTAACCAATCCTTCCAATCCTCTTCACTCAAAATTTGTGGTTCCCTGACACCCAATATTCCTTTTTTATCCAAAATAACTTTTAATTCTTTTTCATAATTTTCCCCAATGAAATAATATAAATTCCAGTATTTTAAGAAATTTTTTAAATAAGACTTATTTATTGTTTTTGATTGTCGTACCCCATGAAAAACATTTGCCTGAGATACCAAAAATATACTCTGATCAGAATTAAATTTTGGATCTTGCCCTTCCTTATCAGAAAAAACAATTAAATCTTTATTAACATATTTATCATACTTTGTTTTTAAGTGGAAAATATTTTTATAAGAATGAATTACTTCATAATAATTTATTAAAATATTCTTTACAAAATTAATCATTATTTTTATTTTGAATCGGATCAAATAAAAAATATTTTTTAAAACATTTCTATTTATTTCTTCGAAAAAAATATTTATTGAATTAATTTGTTTATGAATTAATTGCGTACTTTTCCTACGTAATCTTATAAATTGTTGATAAAATTTAATCAATATTTTTATCAAAATTAGTCTTTTCCCATCATTGGGATACTCATTACTTATTACTTTCGAATCGATATTAGTTTGTACTTCATCAAAAAAGTATTTAGTAAATCGTCCAATTTCATTACTATTTTGGGTTACACCATTTTTTGATTCCCGAGTAAATACTCCAGTATCATATTCATTTTTATTTGAATTTTGCAAAGAAAGATTGTTACTATTCTTATATATAATTCCAATTGGTAATTCATCAAAATTTTCGTTATTTATTTTGAAATCCCTATCTTCGTTTTTGTCTTTATCACCCGGTTCAATTTTAAATATATTGTTGTTTTTAAAATTATCCGCTTGGGTTCTAAATACTGCAGGAACATCAGATTCATTATAAATATTATACTTTTGCCCTAATGGAAAAAACTTATAATAAAATTTCAAATTTTGTGTAATTTTCGAGAAAATTCTATTACGTTTTTTCCTAATTTCTTTAATGACAGGTTTCCAAAAAGAGGGTTGTTTCTTCGTATTACCAAAAGGTGAATCGGTTTGGTTTCCCCAGATTGTTAAAAAACTATAATCAATTTTTTTACTCTCCGCTGAAATATATGAATCTTTTATTCCATCATAAAAAAGAGTCTTTTCAATTTCATCTCCATCACTAAAAAAATTAATATCTAAATTATCTATAAATTTCAATTTTTTTAATTTAGAATTATGCCAAGGTTTTAAATGAAAAGGATAAAGAATTTTTATTTGAAGACCCTCCCTATGCCATAAGCTAGGTAATTGGTGCACTGAAACCTCAGTACCATCATAATTACATTTTACATGAATTTCTTTACTCCATTCATTCCAATCCTCTTTCCATTCAGGAACTTGAAATAATAAAATACGACTAATATTTTTGGATATTATTAATACAGGTATTACTACATACTTTCTTAAGTATGATTGTATTACTAATGGAAAACCCCTACCCCAATGAGCTGATGCAAAATCCCATTTGTTTGCTATTGTAAGACGATCCAATTCTGTTTTTTCTGCAACAAACACTTTTTCATCATCAGAATCTGAAAAAAAAGGTATAAATCCCTGTTTTATTTTTGTAAAAGGTGTAAAAGTTGATTTTGTATCTATCTTATTCGAAACTTTTAAAGGAATTTTAAGTGGAGTGGTTTCATCCATTATTCTTAAAAAAAATGGAGAATGTGTTTTAAGTTGTAAAGAATTCCATATCAAGGTTTTACGTCTCCGAGCGCGCATAGATCCTATTACAAGGTTTCGACGAAAATCTGATTGTTGCGAAAAACGTTTCACGATTCTAATTGGTTCATTTGCTTCAATTTCAATTTCTTGATCCACTTTTTCAAAAACATAATCAAAATTTTTTAATTTTCTGTAACGAACATCACTAAATGTAATACCTATAACATCAAACTTATAGTTTGCTAATTTTGAAGTCCATCGAGGCATTTCTTTTACAACGTCTTGAACTTGATATTCATTCTGGATCTCAAAAACCTTTGTCATCAAAAATAAAGTATCCCTTACTTTTTTGGAGCTATCTAAATATAATTTTTTCAAATAATTTTTAATTTTATGCCATTTGATATTTTTCAAATACTTAGAATAATAATCTCGTTTTTTAGAAGAAACATTCAAAAAGTGTTCCCAGTTAATATTCGATTTTGTAATTGTCCGTTCATGCAAATCATTTGTATTTTTGGTTACTGCTGCAATTAATTCCGAAGAAATTTTTTGTTCATCTAAAGTTACTAATGGTTGTTCTTCAGAAAAATAAATTTTTTTAAAATATGTTTTTTTAGCTTCTTCATCGTTTGATACTTCTTTAGCAATCGAATCGAATGAATTAGAAGCATATGGGGTTTTTAATGGTTCCCAAGGTAATAATAATTTTTTTCGTTCCAATCCTTGCCAGCAAATATAAATCCAATCTTTTAGTTTATTTTTTCTTTCGGATTTTTTCAACATTATTGGTCTTTTTACCGATTTAAGAGATTTTTCATCAAAAATCCAGGGTGACTCCGATATTGCAATTTTTCCACGGAATCTTTTATTTAAAAAAGGATCATTAGTCTTAATAGATACATTTTCTTTATAATTGCATAATTCATTTCTGTATTCGGTAACGTTTATCATTAAGAATCTATTGTCTAGAGCTTGAATTCTATTTGTTAATCCATCATTTGAATTATTCTTCCTTTTTTCAATCCATTTATCATAAATATCTTCAGATGACAGAGAAATCTCTGAAATTTTTAAATATTCTTTTAGATCCTTTTGAAAGGTTGAGGAACTGGGTAAAGATGTAAAAGATATTCTTTGTTTTCCATCACTTGAACATGTGTCAAAAAAATATTGAGATACTTGTTTTTTTACGGGACTATTACCGTTGGGACCATTCTGAATATATCGAAACGGTCGGTTCCACTTACGATAATCAAACAAAACAGTAGGCCATGGTTTATTTAACCATAACGATTTTACAAATTGATTTTCATCTGATTCAAATCCATCATGTATTTTTTTAGTAAAAAGGGGTACTGGGGCTCTGCCCAAGTATAATAAACGAAAAGCAAAAATAATAATACTAAATATTTGATTAATTATACTTTTTATCAAAGGATAATTAACAGATGAATCACGTTCTATACGAACCATAAGCAATTTAATTAGATTTATGGATAAAGTGTAACCACCTAACCAGCCAAAGAAAGTACTTATTACGAATGAAATTTTGTTGCTATAGCGAAAAATAAAAAGGTTTAATGATCTTGCCAATATGGGACTTGGTAAAATTACAGGATTTAATAATGATAAAATAAAACTATCTAAAAATATTTGATGAACTCGAGCATCATTAAGTGATTCTATCGGATTTAAGGTTTGATTATCCAAAATATCCTTGGTTCGGTACCAATAGAATAACATGTATGGTAAAACTAGCAAAGTTATTGCATGGGGTTTCAATAACATAATGTAGATGGGCCAATAGTATATTGATAAATTTGTTATTAGTTGCCCAACAATCGAACCGCTTACAGCTAAAGTACCCCCAGTATTTCCTCCTAAGAAAAAAGCTCTTATTGTGATAATTTGGGAAAGACCTATGGGTAATGCTGCAGGGAATCCATAATAAAGTCCAAATAATATGAGTGAACCTGAAATATTTGAAATTGGACCTGAAATATTTATCCATGATATCAGAACCCATAATACAGAAAAAAGCAGTAAGGGAATACTTGTTACCGTAGTGAAATACCTTTCTCAAGAGCATAAAAAGGGAATGGAATAATTTCCATAATCTTTTTTTTTCATTTATAAACAAAAAAGTAAGATCCATTAACGTTCATTTTTTTTTTTACAAAGTATTACCCTATTCAAGAGCAGGGAAGGAATTCAAATAAATTCCATAATACTTTTTTTTTTATTAATGAACAATGAATAGGTCAAGTAACGTTCATTTTTTTAAGATATAGAGTATTATCCTAATTTTTATCATTAATTAATAACATTTTATTTATTATTAGTAGTAACCACTGCTCAATACAATTATAATATAAAAACTTATTTCTTATTAATAAGTTTTTTTACAAAATTAATTATTAATTTAACTAATTGTTGTCCTTCCTTACTAAATTGGTCCAATCAAAGTTTTTAAAATCATTGTTATCTTTCAAGGAACGTATAATAAGTTGAAGAATCTCCTTTGCATTAGTAAATCCATGAATTTGAGCAAAGGTAAATTCAATTGACCACCTTGTATTAATTTCTCTTGCCTGTAATGGATTAGCATGAGCCATTCCAGTAATGACTAAGTCGGGTTGTAATTCATACATACGTTGTAATTGATTATAATTGTCCGGTTTTTCCACAATTCGTGGCATGGTTTTAAGCATGTCCCTACATGTATTTTTTAAAAAATCTAATTCAGCAGCTTGATATCTTTTGTCCATATAAGGAATACCTATTTCATAAACAGCCATTCCACATCTAATTAAAAATCGTGCTAGAGATATTTCTAGAAGGTTATCACCCATAAAAAAAACAGATTTTCCATGTACTTGATCAAGATAATTTTCCAAACTATTCCACACTTTTTTTTCTTTTTTTTCCAAACCTTGAGCTTCAATGCCAAATACGGAACAAATCTTTTCGATCCAAGCACGTGTTCCATCAGGACCAATAGGAAAAGGTGCTCCAATTAATTGACACTTCCGACGTCGCATCAAACTTGTAGCTGTACGACTTAGGAATGGATTAACACCACAAACATAAACTTCATCACCTAGTGACGGAAGATTTTTATATCTTTCAGTGGGTATCCAACCCGATATTTGAATGGATTGTTGTTTCAATTCTGAACTAAGTTGGTGAGCAACGGTTGAGGGTAGGGATCCAAAAAGAACTAAAGGAGGATTTTTTTGTGAAACTACAACTGTTTTTTTACTTTTTTTTTCATCATTAGGAGGAAGAAAAGAAAAAAAACTTTTTAATTCTTCATCTTGTACTGGTTGATTCTGCCCACCAACATCTGATTTTCGTTCTGGACAACGGTGTGTCATAGCAGCTAATACTGTATCTTCTCCCTGAGTAAAAGCATAGTCAAGTCCATTTGCTCTTGCTACTACAATGGGTACTCCAAATTCCGTTTCTAGTTTTGGTGCTATGCCCTCCAAATCCATTTTTATTATTTCCGTAGTACAGGTACCAATCAATATAATAACACTAGGGTTTCTAGTCTTAATTATTTGAATACATAATTTTTTTGATTCTCCATAATCATTTAATTGAGCTGAAATATCTCCCTCTTCCAATTCCGCCATAGCATAACGCGGTTCTGCAAAAATCATAACTCCAAGGGAATTTTGTAAAAAATAACCACATGTCTTTGTACCTACTACTAGGAAAAAGCTATCTTCAATTTTTTGGTATAACCAGGCTACGCAGCTAATAGGACAAAAGGTATGATAATTACCTGTTTCGCATTCGAAAGTGAGAGTTTCAGATATTTCCACCACCATAGAGGTATTTTTCCTAGATTTTAAACAAAATGATTTAGGTTTTAAATCAATACTACAGAATCAAGCAATTTTTCTTTATTCTCTTGTTCTTCATTTCCAAAAGGATTTAAGTAAAATTTGGAAAGTAAACTAAATAATTCTCGATCGGAAATTTCTTTTGGTATAATTCCCTCTGGTTTAGACAATATCTGATCTGCTGTATTTAAATAAAAATCACAAACATAGTTAAGATAAGGTTGAGATTCAACCATTTCAAATAAAGTTTTACCTTTTATTCTAGATATTCGAATGTCTTCAATAATAGGTAATAATTCTAATAAGGGCATTGGACAAACTTCTATATATTTATCAATAAGATCCCTATCCGATGTACGATTCCCAACCAAGCCTGCTAATCGAAGTGGGTGTGTACGCGTACGGGCCTTTTCTCTTATGGAAGCAGCAATACGATTGGTTGCAAATAAAGCATCAAATCCATTGTCTGCAATGATAATACAATAATCTGCATAATTTAATGGAGAGGCAAAACCTCCACAAACTACATCACCCAGTACATCAAACAAAATAGTATCATACTCATAAAAAGCATTTAATTCTTTTGACAATTTAACAGTTTCTCCCACTACGTATCCTCCGCATCCAGTTCCTGCAGGCGGTCCTCCTGCTTCTACACAATCAACTCCTCCATAACCTTTATAAATAACATCTTCAGGCCAAACATCCTCATAATGATATTCTTTGATTTTTAAAGTATCTATAATGGTGGGTATGAGAAATCCTGTGAGGGTAAAAGTACTATCATGTTTTGGATCACACCCAATTTGTAAAACTCGTTTACCCCGTCTTGCCAAAGCGATCGAAATATTACAACTTGTGGTTGATTTACCGATTCCACCTTTTCCATAAATAGCTAATTTCATTTTTTTACCTACTTGATATTCAAAGATTAACCATTTTGGTTATACTCCAAAAAATTCCTAGTATTATTAGGTATCCAATCAATAATTTCTATCTATTACTACTACGGATTTATTAGTTTATGTAAAATATTATAACATATTATAATTAGTTTATATTAGGATTGGGATTATTCTTTTTCCCGAAGGCAACCAAGAGTCTTCGTCGTACATATGCCATTATTAGTACCTTACTGCTAAGCATAGCTATGTTTCTTTCTTTCGACCTTTCTTGGCAACAAATTGCTGGTAGTCCCACCTATCGGTATTTCTGGTCTTGGATTCCCGATCAGGATGTTACTCTAGAAGTAGGTTATCCAATTGATCCACTCACTTCTATTATGCTAGTATTAGTTACTACTATAGGAGTTACGGTTATGATTCACAGTGATAGTTACATGTCCCATGACCAAGGATATGTCAGGTTTTTTGCTTATCTTAGTCTCTCCACTGCTTCTATGCTAGGACTAGTTATCAGCCCCAATTTGATACAAATTTATATTTTTCGGGAATTAGTAGGAATGTGCTCCTATTTATTAATAGGTTTCTGGTTCACCCGACCAAGTGCAGCTAATGCTTGTCAAAAAGCTTTTATAACTAATCGTGTGGGAGATTTTGGATTATTATTAGGAACTTCAGGTTTTTATTGGATAACAGGTAGTTTCAAATTCGAGGATTTATTTGAACGATTTAATGAGTCGCTTGCTAATCATGAGGTTAGTTTACTTCTTGCTACTCCTTGTGCTCTTCTTTTCCCTCTGGGTCCAGTAGCTAAATCTGCACAATTTCCACTCCATGTATGGTTGCCTGATGCAATGGAAGGACCTACTCCTATTTCAGCTCCTATTCATGCTGCTACTATGGTAGCTGCAGGAATTTTTCTCGTGGCTCGAATGTTCCCGCTTTTAAAAACTTTACCTCTCGTGATGAGTTCAATTTCCTGGGTAGGTGGAGTAACAGCTTCATTAGGAGCTACTGTAGCTCTTGCTCAAAAAGATCTTAAAAGAGTTTTAGCTTATTCTACTATGTCTCAATTAGGTTATATGATGCTAGCTCTGGGTATAGGTTCCTATCGAGCCGCTTCGTTTCATCTTATTACACATGCTTATCCTAAGGCTTTATCATCTCCCGGATCTGGATCAGTAATTCATTCCATGGAACCTATTGTTGGATATTGTCCCGACAAAAGCCAAAATATAGCTCTTATGGGTGGTTTGAGAAAATATGTGCCAATCACAGGAACCACTTTTCTTTTAGGTACACTTTCTCTTTGTGGTATTCCACCTCTCGCTTGTTTCTGGTCTAAAGATGAAATTATTGCTGATAGTTGGTTATACTTTCCTATTCTTGGATGGATAGCCCGGTTCACAGCAGGATTAACTGGATTTTATATGTTTCGTATGTATTTCCTTACTCTCGAAGGAGATTTTCGTGCCTCCAAAAATTTCATTTCTTCTTATGTCTCTCCATGGGAAAATTTACGATTTGGAACATCTAGTAAAAAACAAACGGATTCTGCATTGCCGCTTGCGCAGAATAGGATAGAATCATTTGACCCTTCAGAAAATATTCAAGAATTTAGTGACAAAAATGTAAAGAATTCTGTTTTAACTCAATCTTCTCGAGAGGAATATTCTCCGCTTCCTAAAGAATCAGATAATACAATGTTATTTCCTTTACTTATATTAACAATACCTACTTTGTTGGTTGGATTTATAGGAGTTCCTTTTTATCAAGAAGAAATGGGTCCCGATTTATTATCTCATTGGCTAGATCCATCATTGAGTCTTTCTAATCAAATAAATTATGAAAAATGGTTATTAGAATTTATAGCAAATGCAACTATTTCAGTTGGTACAGCATCTCTGGGAATATTTACTGCTTCCATTCCGTATGGACCTATTCCTTTTTTTCCGCGGGACCTACGGCAAAAAACTGATCTTCAATTAGAAGGAATTTTAGGTCATTTTTCAAGTCTTCTATATAATTGGTCATATTCCCGAGGTTATATAGATGGATATTACAATATAGTGTTTATCAAAGGTACACGAATATTAGCTAAAATAATTTCTTTTTTTGATCAATGGATCATCGATGGAATTGTCAATGGCGTCGGTATTTCAGGTTCGTTCGGTGGAGAAGGATCAAGATACGGAGAAGGAGGAAGAATATCCTACTATTTATTTGGATTCATATCCGGTATAATCATCTTATTATTAGTAGTAATAAATTATAAACATGATTTTTTTCCTTAAGATTTGTTTTTCCCCCTTGGTTGAACCTCCCGGGAAGGGAGGAACAAAAATAAATAAAAAATAGGGATTTATTTCCCTCACTTCCCAACTTCCCACTACCTTACCGCTTCATCCACACCAGAACCCACGGGGGGCAGATTAGATAGAATCTTACGTATTCTTCTAG